GGCTGCCAATGTTATTTCCTACTAGTCAATACATCAAAATAATCAAAAGAAGTTTTTTAGAAGTTCTTTATTATACACCACATTTAGATTCTGCCAATTGAAGACAATCAAGTCTAATCTGATACAACGAAAAAGGGAAGATGAGTAGAAAAACTTATTAGATACCATTGCATTGACTCCGGTATCTAATAAGTTCTACCTACTATTGGATTTGAACCAATGACTCCTGCCGTATGAAAGCAATACTCTAACCACTGAGTTAAGTAGGTAATTTATCACCGCAAAAGAAGACCCATCACCTCGGGGATTATAGATAGAATATTATTTCTAAGCAATACCAATCTGTTAACAGTAAACGGATCAGAGAGTTATCATGTGGGATTAGGGAATATCCATCTTGACAAGAAATTATCTATATGTTAAGATATCTATGACAAGGGCTATAGCTCAGTTAGGTAGAGCACCTCGTTTACACGTGCGCCAATGCTTTTCAAGGGAGCTTATTATGCAATGAACATAATTGATCTTATTGAAAAATCAATGTCTTACTCCATAGATTCGAGAGAACAATAGCCTGACAAATATTTGGTTCGGTCCGATTTTGGTGCGAATTTAGGTGCCAAATCAAATAGAACCCGTCATTGATTTGATAGTTGATAAGGTAAATACCCAGCCCATTCAATGATAGGCATAATGAGTATAAGGGCTTCAAAAAAACCTCTTTTCGTCCTATGAACTTTAAGGTGTATGAAGTCTCATATTCGATTCTTGCAGCGGAACGATAGAGACTCCATTTAACTTAGGTTGATCTAAGCCGAAGGCAGACCTAAGTCAAGGTAACCCTTCTTTGAAACACTTTGGTATTGCTACTAGATCTGAATACAAATAATGAATCAGAGCACATGGAGCCAGCTCATTATCTTCCTGTAAAGAAAAAATATGGTGGACTAACTGATCTTTACATCAGTTGATGAAAGAGCCCAATGCAACAAACAAAATGCATGTTGGGTCTTTGAAACAGTTCGAATCATTTCGATAATAATCAGTTTGATCTGTTTTACCGAGAAGGTCTACGGTTCGAGTCCGTATAGCCCTAATACATTCTATTTGTCTATTTTTGTATAGACATTCTAGTTTAGTATAGTTTTCATTTCCTCATCAGTACTTGTTTATAGACTGGACAGACCGTTGGTTGTTTCATAGAAATGAAATGAAAGCATTACCACATATTCATGTAAATACACAGGGACCTGAAAATCAAAAAAATAATTCATTCCAATGGATCTAATCAGATCAGTATGTGTCAAATCTAGGACAAGAAAAAGAAAGAAAATATAATCGTTCGATGCATTAGATTGTGTTTACGTATTCGTATTTGTATAAAATCAATAAAAGCAACGACGATCCTTTACCTGGATTTTAATGAAAAGAATACTTCGAATATGTTAGAAATCTCTAGACATCTTTTACCCAAAAAATTTTATCGGTTTTGATAATAACTATGTTATATTTGATATTATTTTTTTGATAATATTTCATTATCTTATTTCATTTTATTGTTTATACATTATATAACATTATATATTTACATATAATTTATATAAGATTATATAAGAAATATATATTTCTAAATATAAAATACAAAGAAATAAATATAAGGAAATAGCAAGAAAAAAACATAGTATTACGTTTCATAATTATGAAACATAGTTATAGTATTACTATTCATTAGAATACATTAGTAATAGAATATTCTATTAGGTTAGATTAGTATATTTTAGTATTTAATTAAATTACTTTTATTATTTAGAATCTTTTATTATTTAGAATTTTATTATTTAATATTTTTTATATCTTATATCTATTTTTTTATAGAGAATAGAGAAAGCGAGACAAAGTGAGAGAGTTTTGTTTGTGTAAGAACGCCTTATGTCTACACCATATCTAAATAGAATCGAAATCAAAAATGGAATCCCGATTCCGTTGGATGAATCTCTAAACAAGACATGCCACACAGCAAACAAACTCTGAACTATGCACTTTGATTTGATTAAAATCAATTCTTGTTTCACCTAGGAAAACAAGTTCTGGATGAATTGACAATGCCAACCCGAATAATTCAGCATATTCCACATTAATAGGAGTACATTTATGTTTCTGCTTCACGAATATGATATTTTATGGGCATTTCTAATAATATCAAGCGTTATTCCTATCTTGGCATTTGTAATTTCAGGAGTTTTAGCCCCGGTTAGTGAAGGACCAGAGAAGCTCTCTAGTTATGAATCGGGCATAGAACCTATGGGGGACGCTTGGTTACAATTCCGAATCCGCTATTACATGTTTGCTCTAGTTTTTGTTGTTTTTGATGTTGAAACGGTCTTTCTTTATCCATGGGCAATGAGTTTCGATGTATTGGGTGTATCCGTATTTATCGAAGCTTTAATTTTCGTGCTTATCCCAATTGTGGGTTCAGTTTATGCATGGCGAAAAGGAGCGT